TTCCTGGGTCGATGCCCGAGCGGTTAATGGGGACGGACTGTAAATTCGTTGGCAATATGTCTACGCTGGTTCAAATCCAGCTCGGCCCAAAAATTTTCGCCGATCCACCATGAAATGATATAATATAACCCATTTGTTGTTCTCCAGAAATGCCCGATCCCCCAATCCCCAATACGTAAGAGAGAAATTATTTTCTGATATATCTATACCACTATTTATTTACTCTATTTTTTCAACAAATTATGATCTTGCTAGTGATCTAGATTCATATCAGGATCTGTAAGTATAAAGTAAAGTTTAAGGAAAAGAGTAAATAAAAAAAACTTTTTTCATTGAAAGAGTGATTATCCAATTGATTTGGCAATAACGAAAAGATTACTAGTAATCCGGGTCGCTCTTACTAAAGTGCATATCCATATGGGTATCAATATATAACTCGCGGCTCTGTTACAACACGCCAATTCGAATCTAAATTGAAAGGGTTAGAATGAAATAATAAAAACATGTATACTTTATTTTATTATGGTTATGTTATTTACTTGGGATTGTAGTTCAATTGGTCAGAGCACCGCCCTGTCAAGGCGGAAGCTGCGGGTTCGAGCCCCGTCAGTCCCGACGGATACAAATCCAATAAAAAAATATATCAATTCATCTCTCTATTTTTATTTTTTGTGAAAGGAAGTAAAAATTGCAGAATTTAATTCCCAACAGCGGTCCTTTTTTTCTTTTTCGTTTCACACTTATCATCAAACAAATGGGGGAATTTCCATTTCTTCGACTAGTACCGATTCGATTGATGGGAGAGAGACATATGTGGATTAGTACAATTATTGGTAGCATCAGATTCAGGATTCCAAGAGATACCGTACTGTCCTGGGTATCGCTTTTTCTTTTTCGATTACTCCCGATCCGTGGAATAGAGTAGAGTACTGTATGTTTCCGGGGAGTACATACATAAATGTAATTTGTACGATATAAAAAAAAATTAGAATAGTTACTGCGATAGAATACTTTTCTTTTAAGATTAAAAAAAAAAGTATATCCTTTTTTGGACCGATTTTCTGTAACCTCAATTTCGAAATTCACTAATTTGAAACAATATATCTCATTCAAATTTCGCATTGATCTTTTGATATATGCGTCCCGTTACTAATACAAGTAAAGAGGATATTAAAAAAAGTAAAGATCAAACAAGGATCGCTTTTTTATTAGCCAGGGAACGAAATTTATTTTAGTTTATTAAGGGTTTTTTCCTTGAAAGAAAAAACTTTTTAAATTTCTATTAAATTTATATATAAAAAAATAGTTAATTTTATGGAATAGTCGATTTTTTTATGGCGGAACTCGTACTCGTCGTTATCGTACTTCTTTTGTTTTCCAAGAAGATTAGATCATTAAAAAAAGGAGTTTAGAACTTAACTCCTTCTTTTTTTTATTTAGTTTCTATTGTTTGTTGGGGTTTGTTTAGAACCAATGGTAAGTGTAAAATCGGTTAGATGATACTTTATCAGATGGTTGTACAAAGAGGGCGGTAGGTTATAGAAAAGAAAGAATGTAAAAGAATGATAAATAAATAAAGGAATTATTGATCGGATCAGGAATACAATTTTTGGTTCGGTATGGATAAAAGATCTTCCTATGTTATATTATTCAATTCTTGACGATTAATCGATTTGATAGCTCAGATATTGTTATTCATGATATTGATACGATTCGATATCATCGAGATGTAATTCATCCCATTGAATTTACAGGCGAAAGATTTATTATCTCTATGGGATTAACTCCCGAGTTATTGCGAATTAAAGAAAAATGAAACAATGAGATTATGGAAGTAAATATTCTCGCATTTATTGCGACCGCACTGTTTATTCTAGTTCCTACCGCTTTTTTACTTATAATATACGTAAAAACAGTCAGCCAAGGTGATTAATTTGAATTAAACTTGACTTTTTAGTTCTTATCAATAATTGAAGAGAAGAATACGATAGTATGGTAGAAAGAAATATCTGAATCTTTCTACCATACTATCTAGTATTGTTATTGTAGTGTATAAAGTTGTATTGTAATACAGGTTAATTTAATAGAGATCAATCTACGATAGTATCGTCATATTCCTAATAGGTATATATATGTATATCAAATATATATTATATAGTGTCCCAATTCTATTTCTTTGGTTTATCTATTTGTATTTAATTTGTGTTGATTTCAATCAATTTGAAATAATCGAAAAGCGACTCTTACTATTCTTACTATTACTATTCTAATTCCTATAGTATTCTAATTCCTAGATTTCTGATTATTTTAAATATGAATACCGATCGAAAGAATCAATGACTTCTTCGATGGGTATAATAAAAGAAAATCAAGTAATCTTTTTATTAGCATTCCGACGAAGAAGTCATTGATTGAGCAATTGACAGATGCTCCATGGGAACTTCTTCGTATTTCGAAAAGGATTATTAAACCTCGTCGATTTTTAACGTTTGAACCACGA